ATGAAAGTGTTCGCAACGCATACCGAAAGGATACCAATGAAGCCGACCATTAATGACTAGTTCGAACACCAGGAGCGGTCTGATCCCTTACCTAATCCTCCCATGAGCGCCATCTTTTCACCTCCTTTTCGATGCGCTCCCACGACTCGCTGTTGGGATTATTAAGGTCTCGCATTAAGTTGACTAGGAAGCGTAGTTGTTGCTTTTCTGGTATATCTTCAACATCCTCGGCTATGTATTTTGCCGCATCTTATACCGCCTCGCAGCGTCCTGGGTTTAATCCCCGTTCCTGAGCGATTTCCTTCGCTCGTTGGCCTATGGATTTCTTTATGCTTTCCACTTTAAGTAAGTGGCGTTCTGTTTCTCTCCATTCTTCGGAGTTACGAAGTTCTTCCTCCTTCCTCCTTTCCTCAGCGTCTACTGCATTCCAAATCTCATCTTGTGGGACTTCGGCGTGTACATCTTGATCCATAGGGGATACAACGGGATTACCCGGGTTAGAGCTTGATGGGCCTGAAAACGGCCCAGCTTCTTCCATACAAGAGAAAATCTCTTGGAAGAGGGTTCCATTCACCGCTTTCACGGCGAAAAACAGAACAAGAGCCAGCCTTCCGGAGCAACCTGTCAATTTGAGAAACGATATAAATATGGTTCGCGTCGTACCGGAGTATCCCACCTTTGAGAGCAAGGCCAAAAAAACTTCACTCTCATCCAAGATGAGACAAAGTAAACAGGAGACACCGACTAAGAGAAGTAATAAGTAGTATAGAAAGTTTCGATTTTTCATGACATCTTTCATTAACTATTTTTATACTAAAATAAAAATTTTTATCTTAATTCATTTTTTTCAATTTAAATTAAGATAATTGGGAGAATGCCGCTTAATTAATAAGGGGCTATGGGAGTCGAACCCAATTCTGCCAAAACCCCCGATAAGTGAAAGCAGGAAGGAAAACTGTCAATCTTTGCCCACTGAACGATTCTCTCTATCACTTACGTCATTTCTTGTCTTAAGTCAATCTTCATCAAGACAGCTGACCGAATCGAAACCTACTGTTCAAGTCTTCCGAACCCATCCACGAATAGCTAGAAAACTTTTTATTATTTACGGCTTCGCTGCGGCTGTACGACATGAGAAAGAGTATACCAAATCAAGGTCAAACCCGCACTGGAAAAATGTTGAACGATTTCTAGCGCTTTTCAAAAACCATTTGCTTGCAATGCCTTGAGTGGACAAGGTAAGACAGTACGCTCACTAGATCCATCATACTCTTACTAAAGTACATTTAACACTCACTTAATCTCGACATCAATTAGATCAACAAAACCAAACCATTGCCTGACGTGAACAGACGCTTTCTCATTAGACTGTTTTATCCGGCTCCGTATAAAGCTTTCTTTACTCAAGCAAAGACGAATCAAAACCTTTCTTTTCTTATGATTAGAGGGAAGGATCACTCCAAAAAGCAAGCTTTCTCTTATATACGATACCATCAGACGCGCATTCCTTGGGATCTGAAGGTTTTCTATCTTCAGATTACCAAATTGGAGAATCACCAAGGCCTTTCAGCGATTCGACGCGTCCCCCTACCTAAGCTAGACGCTTCACCTACCTGACCTCAGAGAGAATAGAATGAGTCGCCCTAGCCCTAGTCTTACTAAGAAAGAGTTCCACCCTTATGTCTGATGGCCACAGGGGAGTGATCCCTTGCAAAATACAAAGAAACCACTCCTCTGGAAGCTCGAGGCTGGTCTAGCCCCGAAGCCTCCACAAGGAATTCTGTCCCGGAAACACCACCCCTAAAATACACACATGTTCTATTTGAGGACTCCAAGATTGGCACTTGGAAATCAAGACCCTTTAAAGCCAACCAATCATCAACCTTCCAAAGAAGACCAAAACGAACCAACTGTGGATCAGTTGTTTCAGTCTTCCAGGAACGGTTCACAACTGGAGCCTCAAAGAAATCTCCAACATTTCCAAGACGAGCTTCGTCTGGAAACAAATTCAGATCTTTGGGAGCCGTCTCCCTTCGTAACCATTCTACCAAGGACCCTTTCAGGTACGGGTTGAGTGGTCTACCACGGCCAAGCCACAATTCTAAGGGCATAGACCGTTTAGTGAACATCGCTAAGAGCCTCCGAATGCGAGGCGATTGTCGATGTGGCAGCGAAGAAATAGTCCGATAACCGAAACCACCGATCCGGTTGAAACCGCTTTATAGGATAGGTCATCTGGATCGACATCAACATGGGAGTTTTCCGAGGGATGAAGATCAATGTCTGGTCGAACCAAGCTTCCTTCTCTCTCTCTTGCCCAGGAGCAGGTCAAGTCTATGTGACCAAGGCAAGCAAGGAATGCTAACTTAATAGGGGTAGCGGAGTCACCTCCATTCTCGATTTCTATTGCGACAGAGGGAAGTCTCATAATAGAGTCAAAATCACGATTAGAGTCAGTCCGGATAAATCCAATCCGCAGCTAGTCTTGGGATCAAGGTTTCTTTCCTTTGCTGAATCAGGAATAGCCGACTCCAGGTAAATGCTTTTACCAGCTCAAAGGCGATGACTAGTAGATCCCTTTTTCCTGGCTATATGATATCATATCAGACAGAATAGACCGGACCAAAGAGCACTAACCGGGAGCGAAGGGTCCAGAAGTGAGCGGAAGGAAAGGGAGTGAGTGCGCCGCAAGACCAGAGAAGGCAACTTGTGAAGTGACCTTAACTCGGGAACGGATTCGATAGGGCCGCGAGAAGCCTTGTTTTTGTCTTTCTCTCGCGTCCGGCTATTCCTGCTGAGTCCGAAGGATGAGTCCTCACTCCGGTTAGACGGGAGAATCACTGTAGATAGCGATAGAAGACGCGGTACACAAAGTGGTCTTAGCATGAAGGGAGAAAGGGAGGATGTGGGACCATTTCCGATATCCACTCATTCGATATACGACTTCGAAAGCTTACACGTACGAAATAGCCTAGGAAAGAAGAATCGAAAGCATCGAAGCGCTAGCAGACCCAAAAGCTAGCACGGAATAGGGAGCATTGCGCCTTAGCCGACTTCCAAGGCTTGTTAGGCTTGGCCTGATAGAAGGAATGCGGACGAAGAGCTTTCTCAGACTCCTAAAACATAGGAGTACGGTCATAGAACGAGTCCCCTATACATCCTGATCGCTCTAGGCTGTCTTGTAAGACTTCCCCTACATAGTAAAAGGGATCCACTAAGCCTTCCAACGAGTTGGGGATTCATCCTCTCTTCCGGCCATAGCCGTCTACGCAGACCCTTACTCTATAGGGGTGCTAACGCTTTACTAATATAATAGAATTAATAAGTAACTTCTTCTGTTTTACGAATCTAACTAATCTATATTACTATATAGAATCAGACTAGGTCTTCTAGAGTGAACTAGCATAGTCAAGTTTCTCTTTTTTATGCTACTAGAACCAGAAGCCGCACTAGACTATACTTGACTGAACCTCCGAACGCCGGTTTAAATCACATAAGGGCAATAAGAGCGGACTGACGCGTTAGCTTCTAGGGCGCCTTTTCCTTAAGCATTTCTTTCTCCATCTAAGGTCAGGGATAGTAAGCAAGTAGTTACTTTAAACCAGTAAGGTATAGGTTGTTTACTTTATAGAGTAAGGATTCTCTGTTTCAGTTCAATTCCCAGGGCTGCCCTAGCCATCCACTGCCCCTTAACCACACTCTCCCTTGTAGCCCTACTAAAGACTTCTATTCTCTATATAGGGTGAAAGGTGTATGTGGGCTTTTTGACTCATACTCTTACTTCCCTTCAATAGTGGGTGTACCTAAGAATAGCATTACTCCTCTAGTGGGATCCACAGGGGAGGGGGCTTTCGCTTTCTCGGAAGATCTCTCTAGCAAAAGCGGGAGCACTAAAAAAAAGGGCTTTGAACGAAATCGAATAGTACTGACACTTGACTTGTGACTTTCCTTCAAGCAGGATTTTCGTCCAAAAGCTGCTATCGAACTTTAGAATGGCTTGTTCGCGACTTAGTGCAGTGAGGCTCGTTCTTCCACGATTGGTATCGTGTAAGGTCTGGTTTACTTGTTTTATCATCCGGGTTAAAAGAACTATGGCTAGGATAGTTGGTCAGGATCATAGAGAAAAGGGGTGAGTCTTCTTCCAGTGCTTAAATCCTCTACTCTAGTTGAAGTACAAGTTCATCAAACCCCGTAATGAGGTAGTTTTTTTGTAGTTAATAGATATCCTACCTAACCTTACCTTAGTGGTTTTTTATCCTCTTTATTGGTTGTTTGTTTCCGCAGGCGAGGGATTCGTGAGTCCATTCTTTTCATCTTTCTCTTATAATGTATGTAGTGAGTCGAGTTCTGACTCCTTTACTGGTTAAATCTCTGAATTAGGCAAGGGAGTCATGAAGTTCGTGAGGCGTACTCTTTTTTCAATAATCTCTTCCCTGCTGTTATTCTTGTTCTTGGGGCTAAGGATGTTACCGAAGGTAAGGGCCTTTTTCCTGCTAGGGCAGTGAAGTTCGTGCTAAATGACCGAACGAACGTATCTGGTTGCGAGTCTTCTCCTCTCCTACTGAGAACAGAGCTGCTGGGTGAATTCTGCTCTGATTCCTGAAAATGGTTATCCGTGTTCTTAAGTTGAAGTCCTTTGCTGTAGTTCATTTCCTTTGTCTTAAGTGATCTATTAGAGAGTTTCCCTGTTACCACCCGAAGGGTAAGAAAGAGATGCTCCGTGTAGCTAACCCCAAATCTGGTAGCCTTTGAAAATCGCTTTCTGACCTAACTGCCTATCATGCCAAGCTTGACGCTGTTGCTCTTGCACAGGCGGTTCTATAGAAAGCGAAGGAGACCCACTTGCCCACTTCTCCTTACACTAAGGCTAGCCTTCTCTCTCTAACGTCTTGGTATTGGATCCGACTTCGATCGGAGAAAGCCTCTGGAATTGGAACAGATGTGGTTCGCCCGGTTGCTTACTGATCCCTCGCTCGGGTAGAGGGAGAAGCCCAGATGTCACTCCATCGATACAACGTCTTGAGCGACTGCGATGAAGAGGGAGATGCTTGACTCGACTGGAAATGACGGGTCGACAACTCCCAATCACAAGCTATTTACTACAGTATTACACGGTAAGTTAAATGGTGTGCCTTGTTATAGTTATAGAAAGTACATAAATTTGTGTAGGAACGCTAAAAAGTATAGATACTATGTTCTTGTCTGATTAGGCTAGGTCTTTTTCCTTTTAGGAGTGAGGAAGGCATATATAAGGCATAGATCACTAAAGGAACCTTTTCCTTATATATGATAGCACCAGACGCGCCCCCGCCTTCCTTGTTCAAGTAGTTCAAGAGTTAAGGGGCGTAGCAAAGTTTGTGGGGGAGGTTTTCCTTGATCTCTATGACCTCTCCGAAAGGGCCACACGATATGAATGGCTGCTTAAGGAAGAGGCCCAAAGCAAAGGAAGGCTTCTTTCTTCCCAAGACACTGACTATCGTGACCCTTTACTAATAAGCTAAGCTACGGGGGACATGAGCGTGATAAGAGCAGACTGCTATCTTCTTACTGAGAAAACAACGTTTAACGATTCATTGGTTAACCAGCTGGGATGACATGGCTAACCTTCTCACTGCAGCCGCCTTCCTGAACGACAGGCACCCTCAGCCTCCGTAACTTAAGGGACTTCATCCATCTCACAGTAGTGAGTAACCGCTTATATCGGGAAAAGGATCTGTTCGCAAAGTCTCGCGCTTAATCCGTATAATTGTTATCAGCCGCGTGTATCGTAGGATAGGATAAGACCTTTTTGACATAGAAGGATGTCCGGGTTAGCTACTTTCGATTCCGCCCATCTGCTTATAGGAAAGGATTTCTTATAGCTCAACTAGTAGCTAGGCCCGTCAACAGGCACTGGACGAAATGGCAATTACTGACTAATTGGCTGACTGGTCAAGGAAGAAGAGAACATGCTATGGAGGAAATCTCAGATTGTTCACGTGCAGACACTGCTTTCCTTCGTTTATTGGAAAAAGCAAGTGGTACCCTTTATTTTCGTCTTCAATAATAGAACTCCTACGCTTACTAAGTAGATAGGTTCGGTCCGTTAGCTAGTTAGAGTCGATTGATCGGCCATCCGCTAGAGGTTGTACCTCTAGCCTTCAGAGAATCTATTTTTTGAAAAAAAAAACCAGTAGCTGGTGAAATTTATCTATGAGCAAGACTACACCGCCTTTACATCGTTGCCGGGTCATTTGACGGAGGAACCATCGCCTGATGAAAAGGGCGGTTTTTTCCCACCTAGTTACTTACCCTCCAAAGTAGAATGCCGTAAAGGAGGGTGAGTCTTTCCAGTTCGAAAGTGCTTTCGCCGGAAGTCTTATAATTCGCTGACATTCCGCTTTTTTTTTGGAAAGGAGAAGCAAGCCGTGATGTCTCATCGAAATTGAAGAAATTCCGAACTTTCTGAAAGGCGGCTAGACCAAGGGAGAAAAAGAGTTAGGCTTCCCCCGATCCCCGATCTATCGAATCTTTGTCGGCCGATTCCGATTAAGGGCATATGAGCTATCTAACCTGGGGAATAAAGTCTCGATAGGAGATCAAGTTCTGAAAGTTTGAAGCTTCTCTTCCGATCGTGCTGTTATATTAATATAGGTAGGCAAGAAGGAAAGACAAGAGGAAGGCATTTTATTTCGAAATTGCTTTTCTGCTTTCAGCTCTATCTATGGAATTTCTCACCAAGAGAAGCCGGGATGTACCTTGTGGCATTCATCCTGATTCCAACCGGTCTGTTAGTTACCCAGTTCCGGGCAGGTTCATGCTTTTCGGATGGGATGAAGAAAGCAAGCTCTTTCATTTTCCGGTACAGCATTGCTATAGCCGGGCTAAAATTCATAAGTTCTCTGTCTCTGCCCAGTTGGTTACTTTAGAGGTTTAAAGAATACAGATAGCAAGCTACAGATGAAGAATCCGCTTCATTGTTCCCACCATCTATATCATCCAAGAATATTGTATAATAAGAATAGGAATCAATCGTTCAGTGATCGCTACGCTTGATTGGGGCAGGCTACCCACACCACACTGTTTTGGCTAAAAAGCCATCTCCTTGCTGTTCCTCATTATCACCTACTCCAAACACGAAAGTAAAGACAAAAAAATCTGTCTACATAGCTCCCCTTTGAAGGTGGACGGGGATCGTACGTCAGCCAAGGCCTTAGACCGGAGCGCGTCCCTGCAGGTGAATCTCTCAGCTTCTCTTCTTTCTACCTGAGATCCGCATCAAAGCACAAGGAGCCGGTGAGGAGAAAGAGAGAGCTGGAGATGAGCTGCTAGGCAATGAAGGAATGCTAGTCATCCCCGATGGTCTTCCCAAAGAAGAGCTTGATGTATGTCCGTATGAAAGAAAGAAACTTGAAGCGCAGGAACTCCGATCGGTTCGGTCAATCCCTCTTCACGACCAATCGACAAGAAAGAACATACACTGACCATCTTGATGGATTCGAGATCCCATCCCATTCTCTTCTATGGATCACAGAACGAGGCAAGAAGCGTTTAGCCTACTATTAAGAATCTAAGGTTGGGAAGGATTTCATCTCTCAATCCAAGACGACTGTCTTAGCGAGATCTGAGGTGAGGAATTCGGGGAAACCACAGTAGGTAGCCGGAGCCAGAGAATGAGTTGAATACAACCGACATATAATGGAATGGTGTGAAAAGCACAGCCCCTTTCGATTCGATCTCTCCTGTCTTCAACACGCAAACTTCAAACCTGGACTCCGATCGATTAAGGAGAAAGCCTTCTTTCTTCATCAGGGACGGAAGGCACAGTAGCGTTAGAACGAGAGAAAGAAGCAAGTCAAGCCGACTTCAAACAAAGTTGTTTGGATTGAAAAGGTTTGGAGCAGCTCAAACGAGGAAGCGGAAACTTCTTGATCTACGCCATTGGGCGATCTCTCTTTTGGTCCGGTGGAAGTAAAAGTGGAAGGCGAGTCAGCAAACGAACCCAGGAGCTAGACGCCACTCCGAGCGGGGGAAGCTCAATTGAAAAGGAGAAGTCAGGGTCTTGTACTAGTAGCTTCATCCCGTAACCCCTCAAGAAAGCTCTTCAAGCCCTTGTTCCGTTCCAGCTGATAGCACGCTGGATACTTCCTTTTCTATTGTCAGATATGGATTGTAAACAGCTATAAAATAGCAAGCCATGAAGCCAACTGCCCTTCATTCTATTAGGGAGTTGGAATAGCTGTTTTGATTGTCAAGGTGAGAAAAAGGACCGTCCCAGACCTATCAGGAAAGGGGAAAGCAACGAGAATCTTTCTACCTTCACGGGTGAACCTGGAAATAAAGATACTTGCATTTCCCTTCACTCATGCGAGCAACGGGGCGAAGAGTCACGAGCTCTATCTATGAGAAAAGAACTGGGCTTTGCCAAAGACATCCCATTCCATGGAATAGCTTAAACGGAGAAATGATGGCACCGCCCCGGCATAGAATGTAATTGATGAGGTTTACCCAGATCTTGATCTTCTATCCATCATGTCTGAAACAATAAAGCCCCTTTTCCCGATTCGAAAAGTGATCGTATGTAATAGATTGGGCTGGTTCCTCGTTTGAGGCTGCCCGCTCCGTAGCCTATTGTCTTGGGAAAGTGGCCTGAGAGTGCTGGGACAAAGACATATCTGCTAGAACGAGTGCTTTAAGAGTGCGGTCATAAAGTCTTTCTTTCCCCAAGGGCGGAAGGGGTAATTCAAGTCGATTTCTCCTCTATCGCAGCATCCTTCTTCGGAAATGACGCCGAACATAACACCATCAGGTTACAGTTATTTCCTTCCTCGAAAGAGTTGGAGTTTGATCTAGTATGAGATCTAATTACAGCTGCTAGTTTCTTTACAGTGATAAGGACCTCCAAAAAGTATTACATTACTTAATCCCCCTTCTTCTAGCCATCCAGTTGCAGTGAGAATTGCCAGCCATATAGTTGAAGAAAAAAGGGTAATCTCCTCTAGTGTAAGTGCCAGTTTCCAGCCCTAAAATAGGCTGCTTTGTTCCCTCAACCCAATAAGAAGACTACTTTGATATGCGATATGCTTTACTCTCTCGCTCTGGGCAATTCATCAGTTAAGACAGCAGGAAAGTTATAGATAGCTGGTTCAAGATCAAGATCAAAAGCAGGTTCTAAGGCAAGACAGTAAAAGTCTATTTACTTATTAAGAGTTATCATCCCTTTCAAGGAATTTATTACAGCAGGATCTTCTAAAGTAAAGAGAGTTCTCTTTTAGCCAGTAAGCTAGTGAAAGCAAGCGAATGGATAGCTAGTTTACAGGGTAACCAGGTAACCAGCGAGCTATAGGAAAAGCAGGCTAAAGGGCTAAGGGTTACAGTTCCTTCCTTTCCCGACGGTTTCATTTGAGGTCCAGTCGCCGTATGCTTAACACATGCTGGAGCGAGCGAATTGGGTCCATAGAAGAACTCCCTAGGCGATAATAGGTTGCATGGAAAGCGGGAAAAAACTATAAAGAAAGGGCCCACCTCCCCATTCCCTTTCCCATGGGCCATTTTTTTTATAGTTTTTATTTTTAGTTAAGTCCATGGCCGCTTTTCCGGAATTTCCCCCACCGGTAAACCGGTAAAAGTAAAAGAAAAGCCACTTTTTTCTTTTATCAGAATACGAATGAGATCAAAAAGGCCATCATTGGGGCAAACGATGCAATAGCTTCGGTTAGAGCAAAGCCCAAAATGGCATAACCAAATAATTGTTTTGCCAATGATGGATTTCGCGCCACGGAATGGATCAAAGAACTGAAGACGTTTCCAATACCGACAGCAGCTCCCGCTGAAGCAATTGTAGCAGCTCCGGCACCCATTGATTTTGCACCTTCTAACATCTCGAATTCAAAATTATCGTCACGCTTTTTCATTCACGATTTTATGTTCTCGTCGATTCTTCCCCTCGTTCCTTTTCTCTTGGGCATCTCACTTGGTATGCCACGGACATTCTTTTCGATCTTGTATCTTAACCTTAGTACACTGAACACCAACCCAATCTCAAGGAAAAAAAGAAAACTACAAGCAACAGAAAGCTTTTTTTCTTTTTCTTTCTTTAGGATAGCTTCTCCTTACTGATCCCTTACTTACAGTCCTAATTCAGAATTTCTGGACAAGATTGTATTGGCAGTACCGGAACATGCCGCGTTGAGCTTGGTTCCGAGATTCTAGTCTACTTCCGTACATCAGTGATTTCGAGCATTACTTACGTCATTTTCTTATAGGCTATCTATTGCCTCGTTTCCGCCGCTTAATGTCTAGGTAGCTCACCCGGAGGCGTGGGACAGCCCCGCAGGGAACTAAAAAAGAATATCCCTAGCTAGCGCGAGGTGCCATAATGAAGGGAAGCGAATCAAGTAGGGGCTGATTCTAAACTAAGGGCATATCATCTTATCTTGGAAGGGAAGGTGAAATGGGGGTAAGGTAGTTGCAAAAAAGCTAACAGAAAGAAAAGAAATTTCTAGTTCTTTGACCCAATACTAAATGTTTCGTTCAAAAGGACATCTTATGAAAAGAAAGATAAAGATGAGAGTTGACTTGACCCTTTCCTTTTCCCTTTATTTTTTAATATCCAATGAAATCTGCTTGGGAAAAGCACTTTCTCGGCTGCAGGAGTCAAAGATTTTATAGATATTATGGTTGGTGTCGCGTATCTGACTGAACGATCTCTCCTGTAATCTGGTGCAGAAAAGCCGCTTTGTGCACGATAATCAATCTATTGAATGATGCAACTCATTCAGAGCAGTTGAAGACTTCCACGACATGTATTGGTCAGTCATTGTCATTCCAGACATTCATGAAAAAATACATTGGATTTCCGGGCATCAAAAACGAAGTAGCAAGGCCAGTGAGTGATATCGATCGAGCTCGGTAAGCTAAGAAGGGGTAGAGGCGGATGGGAAGGCTTAGTATGACTTTCAAAAGGATAACGTATAAAGCAGAATAGGACTAGGATCGCTCTCCCTCCACCCGAAAAAGCCTTTTCTTTTCTCCGTCGTAAAACTCTTTTGGTGCGTCCGTTGGAACCGGATTCATCGAGTGTGTTTGAGGATTTGGATTGAGGTAGAAGGCATGTGACCTCAGGACATGGTGCTTCGAGAATACTGAATACGTTGACCCACTAACAAGAGCTAGATCTTTTCTTTTTTTAGATAAAATTGCAGGTACTGATAATATGTATGTAGTAAAGAAGGGCTAATCCATGGCATGCGCCTAATCTACTCTATTGATTCTACCTTGTTTAAGCTGTCCAATTCCATGTCTTATTTGCCTGGCTGGGCATAGTCAGATCGTAGAATAGAAGTATTTGCTGCTAAGAGCGGATTCTATACCATTCAATAGCACTGGATTGGGATTCATTCTCCCTCCTTCGCTCCTCTCCCGTTGGTCGAGTGGCTTTCGCTCCTTCTTTCACAACCAATTCTCTTCCTAGCAACCTATTTGGGCAAAGTCTAAACCGTACTCCTAGTAAGGCACTCACTCTCTTAAGAGAGGAGTAAGACGATAAGGAAAACATATTAAAGCAATAAAAATCAAAGCGACAGGGGGTTAATAACAGACAAAAAAGCCAATCGGCAGAACAAGCAAGATAAGCCATCAGTCAGCTGTACAATGTAAGGATCACAATCAACTTCCCAATCCGTATCCCTAAAGCCCTCATGCTCGAAGCCTATGGGTCGTTATAAACCATGCCAGCTCGTTTCCCAACGACTGCCGCTCACTTTGCAAAGACACTGCAACTGAGCACTCAACTTCTTTTCTGAATTAATGTTGTAAGTAAATAAGTGAGTTCAGAGTCGCCAAGCCGCAAGGAAAGAGGTCAAGTAAAGAAGAGAGAATCAATCTCTACGCTAGGATGACTAAGAGATTGAAGTTCCGATCAAAGCTTATGAAAGAAGACAGACTTGGGAGCAGGGCCCTGAGCCTTTCTCCTGGCGAGGAATAATTGAATGACTTTTCCAGGTATTCCTTGTCTTATAGGTAGATATCGTCAGGTTAAGGAGCAATACATAGAACTGCTTCGGTTAACTATATCTGCTTCTATTTATTTTAAATACTACAGGGGAAAACCTGATCAAGAAGAGGCTAAAGATTAAGGGGTACCTTACGAGTACATGGGCAAGAAGCAAGTTTGTTTGCGAGCAGATTCTGACAATCAATCCAGTCTATGAGAAGTCGGGATCGGCTTACTCAATTCTTATAGCAGAGTGAGTGATGGAGCGACCCAAAACAAACGAGAAGAAGGAAATTTCACAGAAGAACAAGCTTACCTGCGGAGGGTATCCAACTCCTGTCGAAAAAACAGCCCCTGGTGGTGCATATCGTGGTCCCAGAAGCGGTACGACCACCTCATCCCTCTAGGGAAGGAAGCAAGAAGCTTAAAGCAGAACTTACAAGCTTCTCACTGACCTCAATTGTAAGCTTAATTCGAAATAAAAAACTCCAGAGTATAAAGAAAAGAGGAAGCCTATCGCAGATAAGAGCCGAACCGAAAGCTTAATGAGACCGAGAGGCATGGTCCAAGATAGGGGGATGACAGCAAATAGGGGGCTTTCCTTCAAAATAAAAGAAGGTATAGGGGGCATTCAGTTCTCTCCATTCAGAATCGCCTTTTGGCGAACAAAACCTCGCCTTCGGCCCAGGACATCCACATGGCCCGAATCGACGCCGAAGATCGTTTCGAGGTCAAGGTGAATATCATCAGGCTGATGGCACCTCTTGATCCGGAGGGGGATTGGGAGCGGCGAGGGGCTCGCGCTCTCGATAATCCCCGTAGCGCCACAGGGGAGGAGTCGTTGGAAAGACTCCATGCCCTTTTAGACGATCTGAATCAGGGCGGAATCGAATCACAAGCCTTTCCGTCTTTGAAAGAAAAAGTATTCAGAAGGAGAGACATTTTCGATGAGCATTCGGAGACATAGTTTGGTAAGTAAGGGAGAAGTGCACACTTATTTAGGCATGAAATGTTATTCACAGATTCTTTATGGGTTTAGTAAAGGTTCCATTTAATTTTCTTTTATCCGCGAGGGCCCCAATAATCTAAGTTCATTTTCTTTCTAGGAGGACTATAATGAGTAGGACGAGAGACCCATCACAATCGACTAAGAGGAAAATCGCCCCAATTGGCTTGGGTTCAAATCCAATTCGTGAGATGGCAGTGATCTATAATAGGAAGAATTCTTCTGCAGCTGATCCAGTGGTAAAAGATTCTCTTTCAACCGAGGGGCATTAGTCAATCAATGAAAAGGAAGAAGTAGTTTGGCTTCCATTCCCGAGTGTTGGTTTGGAGTTAACCCAGTAGCAGGAGTTGAACACAGCTGATATTGATCCGCTGCTACATCCGCTGCTGGATCCGCTGAAAGATCTGTTGCCAGTTCCGATCGATGGGATAGGCGTGAAGGCCAATCATTCCAGTTATCTGAGTTTCCCTCGACAATGCCTGAGATGTTCTCAGATGCTCTTAGATCGGGGGTTGAGGTGGCATATCATAAGGAGTAGCCAGTTTCGAGAAAACCGAAGCTAAGGAGAAAGAGAACTACTCGACTAAGAAGTCAGTGTTGGAGGGGGACTAATCCCTCTATTCTAGCCAATGCCAGGGAAAGACTTTCTAACCAATTCCATTAATAAGCTAAAGAGAAGTTACAGAAGTACGGAAGTGACAGAGAAGTCAACCTTCTTTGCCAAGGGACTGAACTATCTGCTCTATCTAATACTGAACTAGATGCCGCAAAAGCCCCAACTCTGGCTCAAGAAAAGAAAGGGTATCCATGAGATTAGTGCCCGTAAGTCCTTTCGTTGAGTTTGGTGTCTAGACAGAGGGTCTTTAAGGCATGATAGAGCTGTAGCGAGCAAGCACCGGTGCGGAAAACTGACTGTGATTGAATAGCTATCCTTTCTAACTACAGGGCCAGGAACTTTTTCCATAAGCCATATGTGGAAAGACTGAACTGGACTGAGATTGCGGGACGGCTCTCTATCTTTTAATAAGTACAGTTTTCACAAGGAGTTCCTCTTTCAACGATCTGCAGTACTGAGCTACGGAAAGTCTATCGAAAGGACCAAAGACAAGGATGGAAAAGGTTCCTGCCAATCCCACCGACTAATCGAAGGCTATTGCTTCTGTCTTCTAGGGATCTGTTATATACGCTATTCCTCGCATCTCGAAATATAAATCATATGTTATAAGCGCTACGAACTTTTGCCCTAGTTAATCCTACTAAGGTTTAGGCTTTCCCTTCTATATATAGATAGGTTAGGGAATGGAAAATTGCTCTTTTTTCGATTCCCCTTCTTTCTTACCGCTTCTGCTTTCGGGGATCAGTCCTCCTTGACTGCTTTCCTTCACCGGATTGCACTGATTAGGCAGAAGAAGCCATATTAGCCCTGATGAAGCTTCCCGCCTAACCGGAGAGAAGTAAGGCACGAAGACTTTCCATGATGTGGCGATGTTTTCGGTCAGCACGCCCATTCAAAAGGCAATTAGGAAAATTAGACTGAAGGGAAGGTGCGAGCAGAGAAGGAACTGTTCAAAGGCAACTAGTGAAGATGCCAATAATATACCTCTTCCTCGAACAATTGAATCTGAATCCCTTCTTGCTAGGCTCTTTATAGAAAGGCCGATGAAACTGGATCAAATACAAATAAGGAAAGAAATGCCACATCTGATTCCAAAAAAAAAAAAGGACCGCGGGTCCCGACCCACAAATGAATAGGAAGCGGGGCGAGGGTCTTTCATTAACGGGGGGAAAAGAGGGGTGGGGCTTTGTTCTGGGGGGGCCGCCTTGCGCAGCTTTAGAAAGGAGAGATTTTCAGAAAGTCACTCTCTCCAACCTTTTCTATCTATCCTTAGAAGTTGGGCGAGAGAAAGTCAATATGATATTTGCGTTGGTTTTTCCAACGAAACTAAGCACTTTTTTTTTCTTTATCATTCGGAAGGCTCAGTCCCACACTCTGACTTCAATGATGGGAACAACCTCCGCACTCCGGCGCTCCAATGAACAACAGTTCTCCGCCTTACTTTATTTAGAATAGTGGTCGATCCCTCGGGAGTTACATTCGGAACTAAATGTTATGTTCACGCGGTGATATTATATCTTTCCAAAAGTACTACCCTGTACGTAGTCTATGTCTGGGGAGCATACTTGACAGAAGATAGACACAGGCGGTAGAGAGGTCCCCCACTTCGATTCCCGCCCCGTTAGCATCTCCGATCCGAGATAAGGGATTAGTCCGTTAGGTCTTTTCGGTCCGGAGCCGGCCGGTAATGGACCTACTTACCTTGCTTGTGGACCAGCTGCAGAGCTAACCCTTGTTCTATTGGTTTGGTGGTTGCTACCAAGACGATTTCTTTATGCCCATCAAAGGACCTCGAGATGCTAATCCACGAAAAACGATACGAGAAATTCGAAAGAACTCATATACGGAACGAGGGCGACCCGTGGGCTGGGAGAGTTGCCGCCTCTTCACTCTCCTTCAGCCGATTCAGATACCGAATCGTATCCCTTGGAGAGAGGTGCGGAAGCTCCCTCTTTGACACTCAGGAGGGCGTTCCACCACTTCGACTGCTGATTCTACTATCTTCCTAGTGTGATCTCAAGCCTGACTGCACACAAAGTACGCTCCCTTCCCTCAACAAGGCATTGGTTCATCTTTCTCCTGTTTCGGCTGAGACTTCCTATACCTTTGTTATACTGGTGAATGGAAGAAGGCCTTAATTAAGGCTTTCTTTCGGGCGACGATTCGATTCTTCTTAGCTTGGCCATTCGATTAAGGTTCTTTCGATCGAGAAAGAGAAAGATAACTCTTATTCATCCGGAAGTGACTGAACTAGCCTTTGGGCTTAAAAAAGCGCTGTCGCACCTCCAATTCTCTCAGATTGTCTTTGTCGGCCTTACTAGCGCTACTGCTAATGTCGGCGTAAGGACTGCAGCTTCTTCTGTAACAGCTTTTTTAAACCTCCCCTCGGGAAGTACGGTAAGAGGAATAGCCTATCTTCTATCTAGCCTTGAGCCCGGTATCTTGATTGCTGCTATTTTGATTTACCCCGAGCCGGTGCCGGGGCCAGCGTCTATTAAGAAGGGGATAGCCGGCTTATTTCGCTCCTAAATCCATTTAGCCTTTCTCCGGAACTACTTTAAATACCGATACGGGACCACCTTCCCAAATCAAATGCAACTGATTAAAGAACAGCTGCTCACTCGGTCGTAGGGAAAAGAGTAATAGTCATCCATCGCCTTGAGCGGAGCCTGGTCTGGGATCGAGCCCTTCTGCCCTTTCTAAGGATCATGGGTCACGAGATTCGAATTAGTTCAAATCCAATACAAATGGGCCCTCTGCCCTAGATTCTCTTCTCCCCGTACGGATCCATGTTCCGCCTTCTTTCAGTCCTAAATCAGTTAAGCGGCACTCATCCCTTTCTTGGCCACTTAAGGTTTCGCATCTCTCAAGCCCTGGTTGGCTACTGACTTGGCTTCGTTCACTCAACAATCATTGAATCCGGATCCGGAAGTGACTGAACTCCCTTTTGAGCTAACTGCATCGGTTATGTCGACAACAACATATTCTCTAGCAAAAGAAAGCACTGACCTAGACTAGATCTCTTCTACCGCAGAAAGAGGAAATCCCGATCCCGCATTTGAGAAAGTTTAGCTATGCCCACAGCTCTTTCAAAGTCAAGCAGTCTTTTCAAGAAGAAAGTCACAGTCACACCGCTAATAGGCGGAAGAAGAGATTCCCAGCTATTGACTCTAATAAGACTAATAGCCGTTTACTTGACTATTGGAGTAAAGGAAGTACGTTCCGTGACTTCCGAGCTTAAGAAAATCCTGACCCAAGGTAGGAATCGCTTTCATCACAAATTGACGTAGATAGAATAGAGAGAGAGGCATTCGAAGAAGCTGCGATTGCTTTTGTTTCAGAAGCAGTTCTTCCTCTAAATATATGGCGAGAATCTGTTCTTGGTGGTAGGGCAGTATTTCTTCAAGCAGGGCTTTCTCGATAGCCAGAAGCTCTTCTTTCCATTAGTAATCTGGGCTTGTAGTTGAATCGAGATTTCCTTGGTCTTCTTTGACCCGGGAATAGTTGATTCAGCTGTTCACTCGTCTTTCTGTGCTTTTGCTTTCCCTTGTTCAAATGGTAGGGCATGGTTAAGCTTTTAGTAGGCATAGAGTAGAAGAAACTGATCGATTGAGATAACATTTCCACCAGATGCCAGAAAGAGGAAGACAGAAGCAGGAGTCCCCCAGGATTCCCTGGTGGGGCATCCAGGACATACCAGGGCGAAATGTGAGTTCATCGCCGAATTCGGAGTAGTTCAAATCAAAGAGTTCAAGATATGCGGATTAAGCGAGTTCAGCCGTGGGCAAAAAGAATGAAATGCTCGTACACAAGCCAAGGGATGAACTTCATTCTGGTGTCATAGAATAAGGGGTCTCACCCATAAATGAGATTCCCACAGAGCGGTAACTAAAAGAAGGAAGAGCTATTAGCTTGTCGGCGTAACGAAAGAACTATCGGATGGTAGGCTTTAACTAACTGCTTCCATACTTAGAGAAGGATTTGCTGCTTTTCTTTTTAAGTCTACTTTGACTGTCCATACTAAGAACCCTTCCCCTGTATGGAGCCACCGTCGCAGTATAGTATAGCATACAGGAACCTATTCCCGCGAAGTGAAGTACCCGCCAGCGTTCCCGGGCCTTTTTCTTTCCTCAATCAAAGCCGTCTTTTCTTCACCCTTTGATATGCGGGCATTTCTTGCTTCGTGCTGCATGCGTCAGCCCTCGCGGTTTTACGCCATCAGCCCTAAGGCATATAATATATAGGCAAGCCGGTTTCCAAGCCTCGTCGGCCCCCAAGCAAGTTAACCAATGCCCAGAAAAGAAAGTCGCCTCCGTCATCTTTGGAGAAGGAAGTCTTCGATCTGCCATATCGGCCATACCAGAATGAATTTTCTGTGATCACTTACTATCTTTCTTCTTGATAATGGTGGGATTCACCCGGCTAACTAAAAAAGAAAGAGAAGTTGAACTCTCTCTTCTTTTTTATTACAATTTCTGGATCTGAAAACATCGTCTAACAACGGACGAAATTATTCATGTGCTCTTCGTTTTCAAGAGCCTACGTCCTCGGAAGGAACCTCTGCTTGTCCCGTAACCATGCGGAGTAGAGGTAGGACGTATAGCCGAATGGAACTCATTCTAAGCTATCAAGCTACTAACTGGAGAAAGCGCATGCCATCGCCATCAAGAGAGACCTGTGCTTGACCTAAGGTCAATTAGCAACTTTAGTACTCGGTCTCTTAAACGTTAGCTTGCCGGCATCGCCTAACTGGTCTGTTATCCTCGCTTCAATAATGGAATCTACACGAAGACGAGGGCCGCCCGGAATAGTTAGAATTCCCGCCACTATCGTGGCTTGGAAGAGATTCCCAGCTGGTCATTTCATTCGGCAGCTCACTGGTGAATAAGAGGGTCACAAGTGTGAAGTTAGCCTTCTGCTCTCGCCTGGATAGCAGGGTCTGTGTTGGCTTCGCTTACCGCGAGAAGATTCAGCCGGTGGTATGCCGAGCCCTCTCTTTTCTCCTGCCTGCTGTAATGACCGGTCTCCTAAAGAGAAGAAGGGCGCGGAAGCAAGAAAGCCAAGAACTGGGGCAAAGGTCTCACCCGCAGTAGAGTCAGTTTACCACGCAGGGGCAAGAATGAAAGCAGCAGTTCGAGCAGATGACCTTGAAACTGTTGAACCAATAGTAGGTCCAGATGCAGTTGCCGGGTGGTACTAAGCCGCATCAAAAGCGGAGGTACTTAGTACTCCCTAACAGTCCGCTGGGCTGGCTTCCGCGTCACCGCCCCTCAATTTGCCTTTTCTTGCTTGGGCTAATGAGATATCCCAAGTTCGGAGTAAGCAGCCCGTTCATGAAAGTGCGATCCCATGATGTCGAGCAAGATGACTCGTCCCCCTTTCCAATTGGGCTTTGTGCCACGCCACTTCGGAGAGTGAAACGAAGGAAAAAGCCTTACTTATAGGTCATCCTATTTCGGTGCATGGTCAGGATCCCGTATGTGGGTCTGCCTTTTTCAGTAATTAGATGATCGTTGGTGAAATAGCGTAGTATAGGTCTGGGTGGGATGATACGAAATAGAGCAGTTGCCAATTGGCATGTGAAACCGAAGCTTGAACGCTTTGAAACTACCTTCACGCCCTTCCTTACAATACAAGCAGATAAAAAGAGCTTGTCGAACCAAGTGCTATACTGCGAAGATAGAAAGATGAAGACTCACATCCACTGCCAGACAGAATAAAAAACGGAACATGGACCAAGGAGCGAGGCATGAATCGGTCCCTCTCGGAAAGGCTAGCTTCCCCCCCGTAACTCACTAGGCTCTTTGTGGCGCGAAGTGTGCTGTAGTGGTTTTATAACTTTCCACCTGTTGAAACGAGTTTCAACTAGATCGATTGCTTAATGCCCAAGAGAAAAGGGTTCCCCTGTCGGTTGAAGCTAATTTTGAGCCTATTAGTAACGGAGGACCCACTAACAGATACTTTTATTGCCTGCTTGATTTGCTGGAATAAGACCTATACTTGTAAGCTATAGCCGTAATGAAGGTCATTATTATGAGTACTTTTCGAAGTAGAGGCAGGTCTTATCGAACCTGAGTTAGTGAATTATGGTTCAGGCCTATCCATATCAATCAATTGGTAAGGTAAACAAAACTGGCATAAATAAAATACAAATAGGATAAATAAAAAAACCAATCTACATATCTATATCTTCCCCGTTGACGAGTTTCTTTTCTGACCGGATCTTGATCTTGTAATGGCAGCTTTGTCCACTGCCCCTGAGGGAGAACTTCTTATAAAGAACACGCACAGGACAGAGAAGATCCCCCATGGGGGCACTCTCTTTAAATTAAAGACGTTAGCAATCTCGGCTGAGTCAACAAGAGTTGACAGCTCCGGAAAAGCATAACCATTACCATGAACCCTCCTTTTTTAACCACGAAAGCATCAACCATTTCATTTAAACGGATCTATCTTCTAAAAAAGAAATTCACCTGAGCCAGGTGAGGCATCAAAGACATCTATGGCTAATTAGGTTCTTAAGGATATTAAGGAGATGCCCCTTTCTCTTATCTACGATTCCACCAAATGCAACTAATTCACAAATCGTGAATTAGCCTCGAGTCAGGCCTAAGCCCGGAAGAGCTTTCGCTCAAAACTCTGTTTTCTTATGCCCGAACACTATAAGAAGAAGGAAAAGCTAGTCTACTGGCTTGGGAGAAGGCAAAAGTCAATAGAAGGGAGAATGCCGCTTCAAGTCTAGTGCTACTATCTTAGGTTCTTCTCTTCCCGCGCACTCAATTCAGCAAGACGAATCTCTTTCACTCACTGGAACACAAACCCAATCTCTACCTCAACAGCATAAAAAGTGATTAGGCGGGGACAGGATTCGAACCTGCAGTTTTCAGGTCATGAGCCTGATGAGTTGACCAATTCCTCTACCCCGCTTCTTCCCCGTTTCCTTCTCTTTCTCTTACTATTTTGATAGAGGAGACTGCCCACACGGAACACCAACAGAATCTCGAAAAATAAAAAGTTGAATTTGAATAGCCAGTAAACGCGTGATCAAGTCGGGTAGCATTTCTCTACGCGTTGATCCGACCTACCTTTCTTATGCAATTTCTAGTTTGCTCGAGTTACCTTGCAAAAAATGGTTATTTCAAACACCGTCTACTCTACACACCAACAAAGACCTATAGCGTCTTCTCTGAACTAAGACAGTAAGGACATTCTCTGCCTCAAGTCCCATAGCCTATTCTAAGGCAGCTGATTCTGGGCATTCATCTGCAGCTACTTTTCTTTTTCTACGATACCACAAAGCAAATTCAACTTCCTTCCTGTCTCTGATGTGATGTCTTCTCCCTCAGAGCTTGCATTCGAGGTTCCATTTCCACTAACTATGTCACTTCCCTTGCGAACAGCTATTTCTCTTCCTTCTGTGGCAGAAGGCCTTCAAACATCTGATTCACTAGCACCGGAAAAAAACCAAAAGCTAGGCCAACAAGCCCAAGGTGAGACAGCCCTGCTAACTCGTACTCTTCTTTTAATGCCCTAGGATTGGATTCAATAGTAGCTGAGTCAATAGCTATCAAAAAAAATTCCTCTTTAGTTTGAATTAAAGACAAACTCCAATTTCTTCTATTTAAGACTCTGATTTTCAGTATCACTATAGGAGTTATTAAGCATATGCTTTCGTCTTTTACATGGTATGATGATTTAAAATGCACAGTCCTTGCTCTTTTCTTTAGCCCTTTCTTCATGGATAACTTTCCCGGCGGAAGCAGTGGAAGCTCTTCGCGCGTACCACAGGAGGAGGCCCTTGAGCAGCAACCGGCTGCGAATCCTCCAGGAGGTCAACCTGCTGCCAATCCTGCAGCGGAGCAACCCGCCAACGTTCCTTCAGGCGCATCGACCTCGGCCTTGGAGCAACGTGTAGAAGAGCTAATTCAGCAGAATTTAGAGGTGAGAAAGGGCGCTCTCGTGGATGGACAAGAAGTCTCCGCCGTGCGTGAAGCAGTGGAAGACGATTTTCAAATCCAAAGCAAAGGTCAAGAATTCCTATTAATAAAAGAGATGGAAAAAGAAAGCAAGAAAACTCTTAAAGAGAGTCGCCCCGTAACCTGCTCCGCATTAAATGAAGTAAAAGACTTTGCCAGTCAAATCCAAGATGGAAAAGGCGGGGGTCGACCAAACCATTCTCAAGAAAAAAGACGATGAAGAATATAAACAGCGTTAGGGGAAACCCGGGGTACTCAACGGGGATAAGGGACCCCCCGGGTAGAGTAAAGTTGTGGTAGGTTGAATTACGATATGGCTTGCTTTTTGGGAGGTAGACTTGGGCAGCAAACCATCTGTTCCCGGAAGCAGAAGCAAAAGTAGCTCGAGCCAAAGGCGACAGCGAGGCCACCCCGAGAGGTGGGGAGGGGCGAGCGGGCAAGTGGGCGCCCTTCAATTGAGCTAATTTCATTTTTCGAAGGTAGATTAGAATAGAACGTTTTCATGGTCCGTTGGTGCGCTCATTTCGAATTTCTCTTTGACCGAGCTCCGACTCTTCAAGCCGGTCGTTCAGAGATGGTAGGTGTTGCCGCTCCTTAGTAGCGCATAAGATAAGAGGGCATTTTCTGAATGAGAAGATTCTCTTTCTACACTGACGACATATCCTCCCTCTTCCTTCCTTTTCGACTGGTGAGACGAAGTCGCATTGATTGAATCGGTTCTGATCTTCGCTTTAAAAGTAAGGCCTTACTTGTTACTTGACGAGTAGAACTTACTTACCCGCTTATTGGGATCTGAAAGAAGCTGACTTTCTTTGCTTTCTTTCGCCCCAGGTCTGGGAAAGGAGCTAACTGTATTCTTACTGCTAGCAATCAATCATGAAAGGAAGAATATTTCTCGATCGAGGAACGTAGTGTTCGACCATAGGAAAGGAGCTATAGACTTGGAGCTAGCCATATAGAATAAGACTCTCCGCGTAGCTACAGAGAGGATAAAAGGTGGGAAGATGCCTTTAGCTAAGCTATTCAGGGTCTTTTCTATGAGAGTTATCATTTAGGTAGGTAGTGTAACAAAGGAAAAGAGAGACTAGTTGGTTTTCTAGCAAGATAAGATTCTAAATACAATTATAAAAATGGGAACAGAAAATGCGATTCTTTGATTCTGGTATACGATTGATCTATCGTGAGAGTTCCTTAACTGAGGATTATCCGGGGAAAGGTAGTTCAATTGACGTTAGTCTTTGACCCGTGAGTTAGCTTTCTGTGGTTAAGGCTTCAAAGCTGTGTTCTGTAGATTGGTTGCTTTCTCAGAGTGGGGGCAGTGGAATCTACGATAGATAAGTAGAGAAGTCTTGGTTAATTTAAAACTGCGGTAAGAAGAGAGGTTAAAGTGTTTAAGCTATTGGCTGGAAGAGAGTTGCTGACCTGAACGCTTTGGCTCTTTTGGGTAAGTCTTCTCGGAGTAAGAACCTTTCTTTATGAGCAGGCGCGGCTACCGATGGTATCCATTCAGTCTTATCTTTGCTCTCTGTCGGTGGAGGTAGAATGACTTACGCGTCAATTGTGAACCCGCCCCCTGAACTACCGAAGATAGAGTGCACAACTCGATCTACGATACATATACATATATATATAAGGAATTCTTCTTGGGCATAAGTCATGAGTAGCCTAATCAAATCAAAAGGGATATCAAAAAGCTCTATCTGGCCTCCCTCCATCCCAGATCTATAGGAAGAGGGCTGACATCAAGACCATTACTCGAAGGGAGTAGGCCTTTCTAAGATCGATTTTCAACATACACCTAGGAGAGATCCTCTTCCTAGACGAAGGAATTCTTTGACCAAATAGATATTGTCACAGAACCATCAGAGGATTTTGACTCCTCCGAAACGGAGGAGAGGGGGAATGCTGGATCGCAAAAGTTCTATATCCCTCGAGCGGGGATGGGAACAACCAACTGTGTGTCATCACGTGCGTGCCACGTGGAGGCGGGAGACAGGAGCACCGGTAGAGGCAGTAGCTTACCTTGAACCAGTCCCGGGGGCGAGTATAGCAGCGGAGGATATTCTATAAAAGCTTCTTTTTAGGATAGATTGCTCTAAAGCTCCTCAGAAGACAAGACTAAAACAGCCTTAAATAAGGAAATACCTAGCTACCTTAACTATAGGAATTGGGCTTTCAGAGTCATAAAAGGAGAGGTGAAAGGGTCGGTCGAGCTGAATTCCCCTCTCCAACTTGACTAGAAAAAAGGAGGGTCGGCCTGGAAAGAGAACGGATTAGCAGTTAGCTAGCTCACGAGCTAAGCTAGGATTCCACAGCAGAAGATATTATCTTAAACCAAAGCACCACAACAAACCAGAGCTGCACATATTGCCATGAATTCATGAACGTGCTTTCCCTTAGATCAGGTAGAGCCTGGATGTGCTCGCTAATAGCTCCTTGAGCTCATTCGAGACCACTGCAAACATAAGAAGCAGCGAAAACACCGATCTCTCTTTCTTCTTATATAATCTTTTCCTTTCTTTCCTTACTCAGTTCTAGATGAACTCTGAATCCAAAGCTTATGCCACAGCGCAATGCCCGACCTTCTATTTTTTAGTAAAGAAGGAATCTGCTTTCTAGAGCTAAGTCAGGTTCAGAACAACCTATTCAATGCAAAGAGCGGCTATGCCGATATTAAAGCAGAATGCCATTCAAGCAAGAATGAAGGTATGATATTAACCCTCGGCTTGGAGAACTTCACTACCTTGAAAGGAATGCTTTCCCTTTGGCTTCCCGTGCCAAGCTGTAAGCATAGCGAGTTAGGTATGGGCTCCGTTAAAGCAGATACAAGAAAGAAAGCAAAAAGAATTCTCCTTATAGGAAGAAGCCATTCATTTTAAAGAATGATGAGTCGAATTTAGCACTGGTTGACCGAAATAAATGGCTAAGGAAGCGAGTCGGGGGTTCACTCTTGGAAGTGTTGACAGGAGTGTGAGTCGAACGCCTTGCCGTAGCCCTCTATCCATTGTACCTCTACCTTGAATTCTCTTCCCACAGTGGTCCTCCTCCTACACGTACTTCAAAGCTATATCCAAGGTCTTGGTTCCTATCAGGCTCTTTCTCAATGAGCTCATTGCTCAAAGCAGCTTTATAGCCTTTAGAGAAAGAAAGGAAAAATAGATTCTTCTCGTCCAAGAACTCATCCATACTATGAGAGAAATGAAGGGAACGAAAGAGAGTCAGGACCCTTTTCTTAATTGACTAAGGTTCTAATCTGGATTGGTCTTATCAGGACTTGGATTGCTTGCTTTAATTAGGAAGATATTTCATACCTCTTATGGCAGTCATGTGGAATGGGGAAGCTAGCCTTCTTTATTGCTTTTCGGCTTAGACTGATTTAGTGTGGTTAAGCTGTGAAGAAGAAAGGTAACTGAGTTTAGGGCCTCCCTTTATTTATAAAAAAAGAAATAAAAAAAAGGCATCTACCAAAAAATCATAAGTGAGAGAATGGACATCCACCCTCATGATTCTAGTGGAAGCGATGGCAGGTTAGGTCTGAGTATTTGGAGCCAGGCGAGTGCCCCGTGCTCCTTTACCCGTGGATAATAAGTATAGTACGAGTGCTCCTACATCGCGCTCAATTCCCTCTCCAAACGAACCAGTGCAAGGTAAAACTTTCTAGTAGCATTCCCAGTCTCAGTCTTAGTTTCAACAGGCTAGGCTTTAGCTAAAAGATAGATTGATGCCCCTATCTAATATACTAAGCTCTCTGGGCTAGTAAGTTAGAAAACCTTTAAATCAGTCACTCACTGTGCTTTACTTTTATCTTTTATAAAGTAATTCCGTCCCTCTTTTTCAAGCAAGCAGGCAAAGGGTGATCGTAGATCAGGGCTGTGAGTGAGCCAACTCGTTTTTAAGCTCTTTTATTTCCTCCGTAACTATAACCTGACAACTAAAGCTACTAGGAATATTTCTTTTTTGGAGGGGTTTGAGTTGTAGTTTCTTTTTCTTTCCTACGCCCTCTAAGAAAAAGGCCTTATCCCTTAAGTAGTAAGTCAACAAGAGCAAGACACTTCTTCACTCCCGTTTGATAGCAGGTATGGTTTAAAGCAAGCCTGCTTTGCTAGCGTAAGAAATGAGAAGTTCAAATTAAAAGGCAGTAACTTTCAAGTCGAAAGAAATAGAATCGAGTATGACAGAACCAGTAGCTTTGAGCTTTCACGTCTTTCAGCTCTTGTTCACGACCCAGCTGCTATTGAATCAGCGTAAGGAGATGTCGATGAGGGTACAATAGAGAAAAGAATTCGCTTCAGAGCTTGAATCATAATATCCTTCAGTCACCCGAGTTCGGCTAAGGTTACCGAAAACCTGTCATAGCTGGTTTAAGTAGAACATTCATTCTACTTATGGTCCAGGGTACCGACACCAGAAAGAAGCCTTCAAGAAGCGTTAAATCAGCCTTAAAGATGCGTTAAAGAAGCGAAGCCCAAGGGGACGTTTGACAGAGGTATATTTGACACCCTCTCTTATGTCGATCTACCCAATCATTCTTTAGTTTTGAGTAAAGGGATGAATAGGTGGTAGGTGAATTAGAGGTAGTTCATGTGTTCGCCGGTCTATCACCATATCCGTATCGCTTAAGCTGTTGTCCATCTAGGCTTGTAAGCCTTCCAAGTATCTTCCTTCCAGTCTTCTATGGTCCAGCCGTCGTAGTTAGTTATCCCATTCCTCCCGTCTGTCCTTAGTCTGTTATCATAAAGGAATGCTTGCTGTCAGCTTTCAGTCCAATGCATTCAACCTAGTTATCCTACTCCAAATCCTTCTCAATGCGATTCGATCCGGACCTTGATTGACAAGCTGCAATTCTATCTTGAGTCACGCTATTTGGCACATAGGCATTCACTTTTTATCTGCCTATACGAACGAGCCATATCATTTGCTGCTTCTCTAGTGGGTGCCTCTTCTTCCTCTCTCCCACTGCTACCCGATCAGATGCACCTCTTATGCTTTTACTGGAGATGGAACTGTTGGATCATTCACTGGGGGTCTCAATCCATCGATCTAGTGGTTATGGATTCGCTCGCCCCTGCTCCGGATCTGCTGCTTTCTCTATTGCCCCTTTGCGTCTCTTGCCCCTACCTCTATGGTCCACGCCACTGAAACTGGGTGTCCCACTTATTGATAGTGCAGTTCCGCTTGGTGGGCTTCCTCCTTTTAAGTTCCGTGTACCGGGAAAAGAATTCCTTTAAGAAAGCTTATCATTGAGGGGCAGAAGCAAGCACTTAGTTCTGTTTGCTGGGCATGGTTTTCAGTGTACCGTACTTTAGCGCAAGGAGTAGGCAGAGGAAGCAACAAGAGCTCATTTAGCCGCACGTGAAGGAGCTCAGCACTTTACCGAAGAAGCAACGATTGAGCGCGCTAGCCGTTGCTTCTTCCGCTTGCTCCCTATAGCGGTCTCCCTTCGCAAGCTCGTACGTCTCCTTTTTTTCTTTCATAACCTCACTCCCAATCGCCCCACTATCTGCTAGTCTGGTTCGACTCGAACTTCTGTCATGTCAAGCTTCCTGACCTGCTTTGTACCAGCCGGTATTTTGTGTACTTCGGGGCGCTCACGAGCTCGCTCTAAGGTCGTGCCCGGGTCACAACGAATGGAACTTTTAGAATTCATGCAAAATTGGACAAGCTGCTTACCGTGGCCACCTACCGCCTTCCCTTAAGGCCGTCGTCATGCTAGAACTCTCAAACGGTTGTCAAGGATGGATGTAATTCCGGAAGCGCTTGTAACGTGAGTTAAGTGGATTAAATGGGTAAGACACAATTGTCGGGATGAACTAGCGAAAAAAGGCCCTCTAAATCGGCCTTGAAGAAAGGAACCTCACGTCAAATGGCTTTGGCTGATGCGCTGCGTCCCAGCGGTCGTTGGCTAACACTACATTCCAGAAATGGCTTTGTTTTCTCATTCTGGTGTTGTCGAGGCAGAAGGCACACTTGGTGGAACTGATGCCGGAGGTGAATCCGCTAATGTGTCAGGTGAGGTCATACCACCAACACGGCATACTTGAAACGACAACCCTACTTAAGACGCTGAAACCGCACTAAAGCTTTGAAAGAGACGTTCCCCTCATCATTAAAGTAAAGACGGTTACCACGTCCTTCTTTTAATTAAGGGAAGGCGCTGACTAGCCCTGCTCAACAAGGGTTTAGGGTCTCTTGAGCGCTTCATTGAGCATTTCTCTTTCCTATCCCGTCCTTACGCTACGCTATCCATAAGGTTGACCTAGCCCTCTCTTCTCTCTCTTTGTCCACGCGAAGATTCCTTTCTTTCCTAGCCTATTCAATGTGGTCATGTAATAGAATTACATGGGAAGACCTCCTAGTTGGACCCAGACTGCGACGGTAGTGAATGTGGCCTCAGCTCCCACAAATGCTGGCTCCCAAAGCCTTAGACTGAGATAGTACCACAAAGTAGGGGTTAACATAAATGACTCATTGGAAGTCCTCTCCCACTTGAAAGCTAAATAATAAGGAGAAGAAGTGCCCCAAATCAATGCATTCCATTCTTAGCAGAGGTTCCTTCCATCTAATCCCTCGAAGTACTTCGCTCACCTTCGAAGAGTGAAATGATCATTCAAAGCAGACTAAAGGCATAGGGCTATGGAGCTTAGAAGGGTGAGGGTGGCGGAGGGAATAAGGTATGAAATCACTTAGATAGAAGCATGTTGGATGACGGAACGATGACTTAATGCAACAATTATGGATTTTTAACCTTGAGAAATAACGTAAGTGATAGATGGAATCGTTCAGTAGGCTAATCTTGACAGTTTCCATTTTCGATTGAGAAAGCGGCAGGCCCAAAGAGCTCTCCAATAAGTGCACCGAAAGGGGGCCGGAGAGACGGTCAACCTTAGATCGGCTAAGATCGAATGGAACTGTCTTTGATTGAGACTGAAAACAGATATATAGACAGTGTGCAGTGTAGTCAGTCTTTACTTAAAAATGTCCCAGTAATGCCTTTCTTTTCCCATGTCTTTCTTGGTTGGTAAACCCAACTGGCGATTTACAATCAGTCTTCCTGAATTGGGAGAGCAAGCAATAAAAAGAAAGTCTCTCCTTTTGGGAGCAGAGCAGTCAAATAATGAACCAAAGCAAATGATTGTTATTGTTCTAAATAAATTCCTCACGATTGCTCCTTGTGATGCAGCGGAACCATGGCAATTAGGATTTCAAGACGCAGCAACACCTATGATGCAAGGAATAATAGACTTACATCACGATATCTTTTTCTTCCTCATTCTTATTTTGGTTTTCGTATCACGGATCTTGGTTCGCGCTTTATGGCATTTCCACTATCAAAAAAATCCAATCCCGCAAAGGATTGTTCATGGAACTACTATCGAGATTCTTCGGACCATATTTCCTAGTATCATCCCGATGTTCATTGCTATACCATCATTTGCTCTGTTATACTCAATGGACGAGGTAGTAGTAGATCCAGCCATTACTATCAAAGCTATTGGACATCAATGGTATCGGACTTATGAGTATTCAGACTATAACAGTTCCGATGAACAGTCACTCACTTTTGACAGTTATACGATTCCAGAAGATGATCTAGAATTGGGTCAATCACGTTTATTAGAAGTGGACAATAGAGTGGTTGTACCAGCCAAAACTCATCTACGTATTATTGTAACACCTGCTGATGTACCTCATAGTTGGGCTGTACCTTCCTTAGGTGTCAAATGTGATGCTGTACCTGGTCGTTTAAATCAGATCTCTATTTCGGTACAACGAGAAGGGGTTTACTATGGTCAGTGCAGTGAGATTTGTGGAACTAATCATGCCTTTACGCGTGCGCCCGGAAACATAGGCCGACTGCTGAGCCCACTCTGGCTCAGCCGCACCACCCGGGGTGCGAGCCACCCGAAAAGCAAGCTATTACAGCGAGCGGCTGGAGCTGTAGGGAGCCGAGGAGCAAGGCAGTAGAGTAGATAAGATAGAAGAAGGGGCCAGGCTCCCGGTGGAGCAGAGGAGACGGTTAGGATAACGAACTTGAAACGCGGAGCCCGAGCGGCCGGCGAGCGAGTGGTTAGTGGCCAATAGCGCCCTAGTTGATGGCATTCCTCTCTGCGGCTGGCACTCGAGGAACCACGGGGCACTCCATACAGAGCAAGCAAGTCTTAGGGATGAGACGCCCGCGCAAGGACCTCAATTCTCATTAGGAGGTCGAACCAAGGACCTATGGAAGTCGGGGCTACCCCGTCCCCATGGGCAACGCAACAGTGTCCTGAGGGAGGGGTTTAGAGGCCTTATAGTAGCACGGACTTCTTTTTCTTTCTAGGTCATGCGAAGGGGGCCAGTCCAAGATCGTACTGTTCCTCTACAAAGACAACAGACACTCTCAACGGCTAGGCGCCACTCTCTTTCTGAGTTATTCCAGCTTCTTCAT